AATATTTTTGGTGTAGAAAGTCTCAAATTCGGGATCTTCCGCTGCGCGGATTTCCTGGGAAACAAAGTCATATGCACGTAGGTTCAGAGCCAGACCGACTACTCCAAGAGCGCTCATCCATAACCCCGTTACTGGTACAAATAACATAAAGAAATGTAACCAACGTTTATTGGAAAAAGCAACCCCAAATATTTGGGACCAAAATCGGTTAGCGGTGACCATTGAATAAGTTTCTTCAGCTTGGGTGGGGTTAAAAGCACGAAATGTGTTTGCACCATCACCGTCTTCAAATAAAGTATTTTCGACGGTAGCACCATGAATAGCGCATAACAGAGCAGCACCCAATACACCGGCAACTCCCATCATATGAAATGGGTTTAACGTCCAATTATGAAACCCTTGAAAAAAGAGGATGAATCGAAATATGGCTGCTACACCAAAACTTGGTGCAAAGAACCAACCAGACTGACCAAGCGGATAAATCAGAAATACAGAAACAAAAACAGCAATTGGAGCGGAGAATGCGATTGCATTATAAGGTCGTAATTGAACAGATCGAGCAAGTTCGAATTGACGCAACATGAAACCTATTAGTCCGAAAGCACCATGTAAAGCAACAAAAGTCCACAGACCGCCCAATTGACACCACCGAGTAAAGTCCCCCTGTGCTTCAGGGCCCCAGAGTAACAACAAAGAGTGTGCTAAACTATTAGCAGGAGTGGAAACGGCTGCTGTTAAGAAGTTACAGCCTTCCAAATAGGAGCTGGCCAATCCATGGGTATACCACGAAGTGATAAAGGTTGTACCTGTGAACCAACCTCCTAAAGCGAAATAGGCGCAAGGAAAGAGCAATAAACCGGACCAACCTACAAAAACAAAACGGTCTCTTCGTAACCAGTCATCCATACTATCAAATAAATCTTTTTCGTCTTTGGTAAATTTACCAAGGGCTATAGTCATAGTGATCGATCCTCCTATTCGACTACTTCAACCATTTCCGAACACCTTATAGCATAGCATTTCGGGGCATTTGACCATTTATGTATGATTTTATTTCTCGTAAAATGCCTTTTCGGGTTTCGAAGATTACAAAAAAATTTATCAGACCTATTCTCTCGTTCCATCAACTAATTTCTCTTGTTCATGAGATTAAGAAAACAATCTACATACATTTTTATTTTTTTGTATTTTATAGATTATTAAAAAAAAATTTATATAGACTAAATTACTATACAGTATCATATATTTTAAAATCCTATTCCTTTTCCTTTTATTGCGCTCTTTGTTCGATTTCCCATTCCTTTTCGATTCATATAAAATTCATCAGAAGTATTTAGTTTTACAGGCCGAAGCAGTAAAAAAACCTCTACATTGGTCAGATTTTTTTTTCTATTTTTTTAGTTTATTGTATTGGAAAAAATAGGAAACAGGTAGGAGATTGAGAATGACAACCCTTTCTCGTAGCCCCACTAGAACATGATATGATAGTACTAGTAGATAGAAACGAATCTTGTTATTAAGTTAAAGAAAGATATTGAAACATGGCTCTGATTGATGTTGTAATTTGGATTGGAATAGACGTTTACGTTTATAATATATGGAAGCGCTATTTTGACTAGGTAAAAGCTAGTAACAAGAAAATTTAATCGTAAATATCGATCAATTTTTTTGGAGTCCAAAGAAATGGAAAAAGGTTTTGTATCCAATTTATCATCTCTATCGAATTTGAATATCAAAATAGTTAATATAACTCTGATTCAACGAGTCAAGTCCACTTACTTTTTTTTTTATTTCTAATCTTTTTATTCTGTTTAAATATGAATACTAGTAGTGTAGTACTGAATTCCAATTTTATGAAACAAAAAAAGCCCCTTATCGGATTTGAACCGATGACTTACGCCTTACCACGGCGTTACTCTACCACTGAGTTAAAGAGGCGCCCCCCCTCTTCCCTTCAATTTCGGAATGAGTTAATGTATATAATTATATAATATACATACATTAAATTAAGTTATTCTATATCTATATTTATTTATAATATATATTAATTTTAATTTAAGTACATACACTCAAGTGAATAGCCCATTTAGAATGAGCCGTTTGATTGACTGGGTGAGGTATAAAAAATATCAATGCAATTTGTACTAAACCTAATTTTTGGAAGACAAACTCGTTACCGAAAGGGGTCTCTGTATTATTATTTTTTTTTGTTTACTAAATATAGAAAATTCAATTTAAAGGATTTGTGAATGACGAATACAAAAATTCTATGGAATCAGCAAAGATACGTTAGATATCATTTCTCATTATCAATACGTTGACAATTTCAAAAAAACTGTTCATACTATCTATGTTCGTAGTATGATGTCGCGTAGGTATGCCCCCATCGTCTAGTGGTTCAGGACATCTCTCTTTCAAGGAGGCAGCGGGGATTCGACTTCCCCTGGGGGTAGGGTACTAATATGATTATAAATAAGCCTAAGGGTTTTTTCTGGGTCGATGCCCGAGTGGTTAATGGGGGCGGACTGTAAATTCGTTGGCAATTTGTCTACGCTGGTTCAAATCCGGCTCGACCCAACAATTCGTTGATCCATCATGAGATAATAGAATCCATTCCAGAGGAATCAAAAAAAGAGTTACATTTTTTCGTTATCTCCCTTTCGATATTTTATTTGTATTTGTTTACACAAATTCTAAAATTTTGGTTTTGGTACTAATCTATATTCATATCTCGATTTTTAAGTATTAAGTATAAGAAAAAAATTAAAAAAAAATTCTTTAAAATTACCAGTAACGAAAGGATTACCAATAAATCTCTGCCGCTCTCATTAACTTAAAAGTTCATTTACGTGGATATGTGGATATACATATTCGTGTTTATTTTTTGACAACACAGTGATTCTAATGAAATAGTTAAAGTGAAATCATAAGAATATTTAATTTATGTTGTATTTCTTGGGATTGTAGTTCAACTGGTTAGAGCACCGCCCTGTCAAGGCGGAAGCTGCGGGTTCGAGCCCCGTCAGTCCCGACGAAGCCAATAAATCATTTCCAGTTTCTTTGGGCGGAAGGGACGAACTCATTTCCAACGGGAAATATTGATTTGATAAGAAAAACAAATCAATATGGAAAATGATTTCAACTAATAATACCGATTGATGGTAGGGAGTCGTATGTGGATTAGGAATAGTAAAGGAGTTTTACTTTTTCGATTGAGTCGCCCGACCCTTTAATTATCAATAAATTTCATATGTTTCGTGCGAACACATATGAAATTTATTTTCTTATCCGATTCATGATGAAAAATCGATTTGAGAGTCAGATATTGTTATTCATGATATTGATCCGATTCAATATCATAGAGATGTCATTTGTATTTTCATTCCATCCATTGAATTTATTATGACCGAAAGGTTTCTCATCTCTATGGGATTCAATCCCGAGTTATTTATTGAAAAGTCAAAAAATACTATGAAATTATGGAAGTAAACATTCTTGCATTTATTGCTACTATACTGTTCATTTTAGTTCCTACTGCTTTTTTACTTATCCTTTATGTAAAAACGGCTAGTCAAAATGATTTTTCAAAATGATGAATTTGAAGAAAACTTGACTTCTTAGTTCTTAACTAAGGTGAACTCGAATCCGTGATATTTTATGATACTCGACAGCTCGACAGTATGATAGAAAGAAATATATGAATTCTTCTTTCTACCATACTATAATTTACTTGTAGTGTAATTATAATGTATAAAGTTTGTAGGTAGTATATAGTATATTATATATATAAAGATACAAGTATAAAGATACAAGTTGAAATAATTGAAAGCAAATTATGAGTCACATGACTCTAATTCCGAAATTCCTAGAGGTATTCTTCTTTTTCCAAAACAAAACGATAATGATATCAAATTATTAAGAAGGACTTGATTGGGCTGTTGACAAACGATTCAAGGAGTTGCTTTTTAAAATTTATTTAGAGAGGGGGCAGGGGTTCACTGTTAACTCTCGAATCATGTAATAATGGATCGATCGATATAAAACATAGTATTTCGTTGTCCACTCACCATATTTGAATACCAATACCAAAACAGATCTTTGAAACAAAAAAAAGGTAAAAAAATCAAAAGAAAGAGGGTCTGTCTTCATTATCGAGTTTTAGTAAGAGTCGAGCCGGTTCATCGAAATAGAAAAAAAATATGAACATTGAAATATTTGTTTAATTGAAAAGGTGTATTATTCATATAATACATTTAATTGAATACATTATTCTACTTGAATCCAAACTAGAATCAGAATCGAATTTTTAAATAACGATAGTTTTCTTTAATATTTAACATAGTAAATAATGTTTTGACGAACAATCTATTAAAAAATTGATACAGTTTGATTCCCCAACTCAATTACGAGTACCTTTTCCCTTTAGAGTCCATTTCTTCCCCATACTACAAGTGAAAGGGAAAATGTAAAGACTACCATTAAAGCAGCCCAAGCGATACTTACTATATCCATGTGAATTATGTCTCCTATTTTATTTTTAGTTTATTTTTATTTCAGTTCAGTATTGTTTACTAATACTAATATTATTAATTAATATAATATTTAATATATTTATTAATAATATTATATATATATATAATAGTGTAATCAATAGAACAGAGTCAAAGTAGGGTACTGACTCAACATTTATATTAAATTGAATAATTCGCCAAATAAATTTCTAAAAAGTTCCTAGACAATATTGTTATATGTTTCTGCTGATGAACAATTTGACGAATTATATCATCAGAACAGAATTGGGGGATTTCGGGTCTTTTGTTGATCAGGCGACACCCGGATTTGAACTGGGGAAAGGGGATTTGCAGTCCCGCGCCTTACCACTCGGCCATGTCGCCAAAATGATACAATACAAATTTGTATTGTATCTTGAATCCCCCTTTCTCTATGACACAAAATGACCCAATAAAATTTTACTTGATATATTCCTAAATTAGGAATATATGTAAACCTAAAAATTATTATATGGTAATCGGAATGGTAATCGGATATCTTATCTAAATATAAAAATGAATATAATATCGATATTCTAAAAAAATTATTGTGCTTTCATTTTTCATTGACGTTGAATAGAGAATCAAAATTTTGATAGAACGTTACTGGGGCTGAAAAAACTGTCCATAAAAATAAACACGGAGAGAGATGTATAGATATTATCGACACCTATATCTATATTTAGAATTTTTAAAAAATGCCTAAGCTAAAAAACGAAGTCTATATTGTTTCTTATTATCTTTAAAACAGATCGAATCCTGTTTTACCAATAATATAATTCTTATCATTAAGTCTACGTGGCACAGAATTACGTTTCTAGGCATTTTTTAAAAATTTTATTTGTATTTGTTGCAGGTTCCAATTTAATTTTAGTCCAAAATTCTCTTTATTTGATTCTTCTGTTCATACGTATTTCATACATGCCCATTTCATGGGGTTGGTTGAGTAAAATTTCATGTGATTCTGTAAACAGAATAAAAATTCCACCGTTGCTAGATCGAGTCATATAAGACTCGATCTAGCAATGAGCTATATATATAATGGAATGGGATTTTGTCAATCAAATAAATGGGAAATTAAAAATGCTCTGGGATGGAAATGAGGGAATGTCTACAATACCGGGGTTGAATCAGATACAATTTGAAGGATTTTGTAGGTTCATTGATCAGGGCTTGATGGAAAAACTTTATAAGTTTCCCAAAATTGAAGATGCGGATCAAGAAATTGAATTTCAATTATTTGTGGAAACATATCAATTAGTAGAACCGTTGATAAAAGAGAGGGATGCTGTGTATGAATCACTCACATATTCTTCTGAATTATATGTATATTCAGGATTAATTTGGAAAACCAGTAGGGATATAAAAGAACAAACCATTTTTATTGGAAACATTCCTCTAATGAATTCTCTGGGAAATTCTATAGTAAATGGAATATACAGAATTGTGATCAATCAAATATTGCAAAGCCCAGGTATTTATTACCGGTCAGAGTTAGACCATAACGGGATTTCGGCCTATACCGCTACTATAATATCAGATTGGGGAGGAAGATCAGAATTAGAGATTGATAAAAAGGAAAGGATATGGGCTCGTGTGAGTAGGAAACAAAAAATATCTATTCTAGTTCTATCATCAGCTATGGGTTCGCATCTAAGACAAATTCTAGAAAATGTTTGCTACCCCGAGATTTTCTTGTCTTTTTTAAATTTAAATGAAAAGGAGAAAAGAAGAATTGGGTCAAAAGAAAGTGCCATTTTGGAGTTTTATCAACAATTTTTTTGTATAAGTGGGGATCCAGTATTTTCTGAATCCTTATGTAAAGAATTACAACAGAAATTCTTTCAACAAAAGTGTGAATTAGGAAGTATTGGTCGACGAAATATGAATCAGAGACTGAAACTTGATATACCTCAAAACAATTTCTTTTTATTACCACGAGATATATTGGCAGCTGCGGATCATTTGATTGGGATGAAACTTGGAATGAGTACACTTGACAATATGAATCATCTGAAAAATAAACGTATTCGTTCTGTAGCGGATCTCTTACAAGATCAATTAGGATTGGCGCTGGTTCGTTTAGAAAATTTTGTTCAAGGGACTATATGTAGATCAATTAGGTATAAATGGACACCGACCCCTCAGAATTTGGTAACCTCAACTCCATTAACAATCACTTATGAATCTTTTTTCGGTTTACACCCATTATCTCAAGTTTTGGATCGAACTAATCCATTGACACAAATAGTTCATGGGAGAAAATCAAGCCATTTGGGCCCTGGGGGGTTGACAGAACGAACTGCTAGTTTTCCAATACGAGATATTCATCCTAGTCACTATGGACGTATTTGCCCAATTGACACTTCTGAAGGAATAAATGTTGGTCTTATTGGATCGTTAGCAATTTATTCGAGGATTGGTCGTTGGGGATCTCTAGAAAGCCTATTTTATGTTTATGAAATTTCTGAAAAAAAAATACGGATGATTTATTTATCATCAAGTATGGATGAATACTATATGGTAACGGCGGTAAATTCTTTGGTATTGAATCGAAGTATTCAGGAAGAACAGGTTGTTCCGGCTCGATACCGTCAAGAATTCCTAACTATTGCATGGGAACAGGTTCATCTTCGAAGTATTTTTCCTTTCCAATATTTTTCTATTGGAGCTTCTCTTATTCCTTTTATCGAGCATAATGATGCAAATCGGACTTTAATGAGTTCTAATATGCAACGACAGGCGGTTCCGCTTTCGAGGTCCGAGAGGTGCATTGTTGGAACTGGGTTGGAACGGCAAGCGGCTCTAGATTCGGGTGTTACCGTTATAGCAGAACGGGGGGGGAAGATCATTTATACCGATACTGATAAGATCCTTTTATCAGACAGTGTAGAGACTTTCAGCATTTCATTAGTTATGTATCAACGTTCCAACAAAAATACTTGTATGTTTCAAAAACCAAAAGTTTGGAAGGATAAATTCATTAAAAGAGGACATATTTTGGCTGACAGCACTGCAACGGTTGGTGGTGAACTTGCTTTGGGTAAAAACATATTAGTAGCTTATATGTCATGGGATGGTTATAATTTTGAAGATGCAGTACTCATTAGCGAGCGTTTAGTATATGAAGATATTTATACGTCTTTTCACATACAGAAATATGAAATTCAAACTCATGTGACAAGACAAGGTCCCGAAAAGATCACTACTAAAATACCGCATTTAGAATCTCATTTACTTCGAAATTTAGACAAAAAAGGAATTGTGATGCTGGGATCTTGGGTAGAGGCGGGCGATATTTTAGTAGGTAAATTAACACCTCAGGTGGTGAAAGAATTGTTGTATGCCCCAGAAGATAAATTATTACGCACTATACTTGGCATTCAAGTTTCCACTTCAAAAGAAACTTGTCTAAAACTACCTACAGGTGGTAGAGGTCGAGTTATTGATGTGAGATGGGGCTGGAGAAAGAGAGGTTCTAATTATAATCCAGAAACAATTTGTGTATATATTTTACAGAAACGCGAAATAAAAGTCGGCGATAAAGTGGCCGGAAGGCATGGAAATAAAGGTATCATTTCAAAAATTTTACCGAGACAAGATATGCCTTATTTGCAAGATGGAAGACCTGTCGATATGGTCTTCAACCCGTTAGGGGTACCTTCACGAATGAATGTAGGACAGATATTTGAATGCTCACTCGGGTTAGCAGGAAGTCTGCTAGACAGACATTATCGCATAGGAGCTTTTGATGAGAGATATGAACAAGATGCTTCGAGAAAACTTGTGTTTTCGGAATTATATGAAGCCAGTAGGCAAAGGGTAAATCCATGGGTATTTGAACCCGAGTATCCGGGAAAAAGTAGAATATTTGATGGAAGAACAGGGGATTCTTTTGAACAACCTGTTCTCATAGGAAATCCTTATATTTTAAAATTAATTCATCAAGTTGATGATAAAATACATGTACGTTCCAGCGGACATTACGCACTTGTTACACAACAACCCCTTAGAGGAAGGGCTAAGCAGGGGGGACAACGGGTAGGAGAAATGGAGGTTTGGGCTCTAGAAGGATTGGGGGTTGCTCATATTTTACAAGAGATGCTTACTTATAAATCGGATCATATTAGAGCTCGGCAGGAGGCACTTGGTACTACCATCGTTGGAAGAACAATATCGAATCCTGAGGATGCTCCAGAATCTTTTCGATTACTCGTTCGAGAACTACGATCTTTAGCTCTGGAACTGAATCATTTCCTTGTATCTGAAAAGAACTTCCGGATTACTAGGAAGGAAGTTTAATCGAATCGGAATGCATTTTGATTTTTCTTCTATGATCGATCGTTATAAACATCAACAACTCCGAGTTGGCTCGGTTTCTCCTCAACAAATAAGCGCTTGGGCTAATAAAATCTTATCGAACGGAGAGAGAGTTGGAGAGGTGACAAAACCCCATACTTTTCATTATAAAACTAATAAACCGGAAAAAGATGGATTATTTTGTGAAAGAATCTTTGGGCCTATAAAAAGCGGAATTTGTGCTTGTGGAAATTTTCGAATAATCGAAAAAGAAAACCAAAAATTTTGTCAAAAATGTGGAGTCGAATTTGTGGATTCTAGAACACGACGATATCAAATGGGCTACATCAAACTGGCTTGCCCAGTAACTCATGTGTGGTATTTGAAACGTCTTCCTAGTTATATTGCGAATCTTTTAGATAAACCTATTAAAGAATTAGAAGGTTTAGTATACTGCGATGTGTGATTTGATCGAAATCTAGATTTTACAGATTCGAAATGATAAACTGTCATCTCACGCAATCCACTTGGGATGCCCCAATTCTGACATGCTTTTGGGGGGGAAATAATATAAAGCTCAAAATTTTGGAGTATTCAATACTCCAAAAAAGGGGATTGATCTATGGTTGATTCCGTAACAAATCCAAATAAATAGGAATCTCCAGTTGTACTTCGTTAAAACAAAACTTCTTTTTTTTTTAATATTTTTTAATATTAAAGTAAAATTCCACAATCAAAATTGTGTTTATTTTTTGTTTGAGTAAGCAAATTTGTCATGGTTATAAGAGCCTATCTATCGCGTAGAGGCTTGAAGGACATCGTAGCATAATCGTCGAAGTAAAATTAAAATATTGGGACCTAAAAGATCGAATAGAACGATATATAAACAAGTAAATCCGTTTTGAATTCGAAGAAACTCCTTTAATTAAAGCGGATTCATGATTCGAAGGGAAGTAGAATACTCAATAATTTCAAAATTTTATTTATGTCGTACTTTTGAATAAATAATTCAGAAAATATAAGTTCGAAACTCTAAACTAAGTCAAAAAAAGTCAATGAAAAATTAATTAACGAAATGGTTTTAAACTTGAGTAAGAAGTATATTTTTAAGGTTTTTTTTATTTGAAAGCGAGAATCACTTTCTATATTTGGTATAACTACTTGAGCCGGATGAGAGGAAACTTTCACGTCCGGTTTTGAGGGGGGGGAGATCTTATAGTATCCTATCCCAATTTTTCTTTTGCTAGGTCTATAATGAAAAAACCGACTTTCTTACGATTACGAGGTTCATTCGAATATGAAATTCAATCTTGGAAATATAGCATCCCCTTTTTTTTTACTACCCAAGGCTTCGATACATTTCGAAATCGCGAAATCTCTACTGGAGCAAGGGCCATCCGAGAACAATTAGCCGATCTGGATTTGCGAATTATTATAGATTATTCATTTTTTGAATGGAAAGAATTAGGGAAAGAGGGGTCCACAGGTAATGAATGGGAAGATCGAAAGGTTGGAAGAAGAAAGGATTTTTTGGTTAGACGCATGGAATTAGCTAAATATTTTATTCGAACGAATATCGAACCAGAATGGATGATTTTGTGTCTATTACCAGTTCTTCCCCCCGAACTAAGACCGATCATTCAAATAGATGGAGGTAAACTAATGAGTTCGGATATTAATGAACTATATAGAAGAGTTATCTATCGGAACAATACTCTTAATGACCTATTAATAGCAAGTAGGTCTACTCCGGGGGAATTAGTAATGTGTCAGGAGAAGTTAATACAAGAAGCCGTGGATACACTTCTTGATAATGGAATTCGTGGACAACCAATGAGGGATGGTCATAATAAAATTTATAAGTCGTTTTCTGGTTTAATTGAAGGAAAAGAGGGAAGATTTCGTGAAACTTTACTTGGCAAACGAGTCGATTATTCAGGACGTTCCGTTATTATCGTAGGTCCATCACTTTCATTACATCAATGTGGATTACCTCGCGAAATAGCAATCGAGCTTTTCCAGATATTTGTAATTCGCGGTCTAATTAAACAACATCTTGCTTCGAACATAGGAGTTGCGAAGAGTAAAATTCGGGACAAAGAACCCATTGTATGGGAAATACTTCAGGAAGTTATGCAAGGGCATCCTGTATTGCTGAATCGAGCACCTACTCTGCATAGATTAGGCATCCAGGCATTCCAACCCATTTTAGTAGAAGGACGCGCTATTTGTTTACACCCATTAGTTTGTAAGGGATTCAATGCAGATTTTGATGGAGATCAAATGGCTGTTCATGCGCCTTTATCTTTGGAGTCTCAAGCAGAGGCTCGTTTCCTTATGTTTTCTCATATGAATCTCTTGTCTCCAGCTATTGGTGATCCCATTTCTGTGCCAACTCAAGATATGCTTATTGGACTCTATTTATTAACGATCAGAAATAGCCGAACTATTTGTTCAAATCGGTATAACCCGTGGAATTTCAAAAATTATAACTCTCAAAATGAAAGAGTTGATAATAAAAATCATGATACTAAATATATTAAAAAATACTCCTTTTCTAATTCTTATGATGTAATTGGAACTTCTCGGCAGAAAATAAGCAATTTAGATATAGAGAGTATTTTGTGGCTTCGGTGGCGACTAGATCAACACTTTATTGCTTCAAGAGAAGCTCCTATCGAAGTTCATTATGAATCCTTGGGTACTTATCATGAAATTTACCAATACTATCTAAAAGTAAGAAGTGTAAAAAAAGAAATTCGTTGTATATACATTCGAACTACTATTGGTCATATTTCCCTTTATAGAGAAATCGAAGAGGCCATACAAGGATTTTCTCGGGCCTGCTCATAGGGTACCTAATCATATGTTACTTAATCTAAGCAATTTTATAGATAGATACCGATGAAAGTTCATGTCTCAATGGTTCAACTAGTATCATAGTTCCTCCCCTTCCACGTGAATCACAATCGATAAAAGGAAGTTTTTGAATCACCGACTTAAACCCATTGTTGAATCCTACTAAGCAGAATATAGAGGTACTTATGGCAGAAGGGGTCAATTTGGTCTTTCACAATAAAATAATAGATGGAACTGCCATGAAACGACTTATTAACGGATTACTGGATCACTTCGGAATGGCATATACATCACACATCTTGGATCAAGTAAAAACTATGGGTTTTCAGCAAGCCACTGCTACATCTATTTCATTAGGAATTGATGATCTTTTAACAGTTCCCACAAAAGGATGGCTAATCCAAGATGCTGAAAAACAAAGTTTCATTTTGGAAAAAAACTATCATGTTGGGAGTATACACGCGGTAGAAAAATTACGTCAATCTATTGAGATATGGTCTATTACAAGTGAATATTTGCGACAAGAAATGAATCCCAATTTTAGGATGACTGATCCCCTTAATCCCGTCCATTTAATGTCTTTTTCGGGAGCTAGAGGAAATGCATCTCAGGTACATCAATTAGTGGGTATGAGAGGATTAATGTCGGATCCCCAAGGACAAATGATTGATTTACCCATTCAAAGCAATTTATGCGAAGGCCTTTCGTTAACAGAATATATTATTTCTTGCTACGGAGCTCGCAAAGGAGTTGTCGATACTGCTGTACGAACATCAGATGCTGGATATCTCACACGCAGACTTGTTGAAGTAGTTCAACACATTGTTGTACGTAGAACGGATTGCGGAACTATACAAAGTATTTCTGTGAGTCCTCGAAAAGGGATGCTGCTGGAAATAATTTTTAGCCAAACATTAATTGGTCGTGTATTAGCAGATGATATATATACGGGTTCTCGATGTATTGCCGCCCGTAATCACGATATTGGAATTGGGCTTGCCAATCGATTAAGAACCTTTCGAGGACAACCAATATTTATTCGAACCCCCTTTACGTGTAGAGGTACATCTTGGATCTGTCGATTATGTTATGGTCGGAGTCCTACTCATGGTGACCTCGTCGAATTAGGAGAAGCTGTAGGTATTATTGCGGGTCAATCTATTGGAGAGCCGGGTACTCAACTGACATTAAGAACTTTTCATACCGGTGGAGTATTCACAGGGGGGACTGCAGGACATGTACGGGCCCCCTCTAATGGAAAAATAAAATTCAATGAGTATTTGGTTCATCCCACACGTACACGTCACGGACACCCTGCTTTTCTATGTTATATCGATTTGTATGTCATTATTGAGAGTGCCGATTTTATACATAACGTGAAGGTTCCACCAAAAAGTTTTCTTTTAGTTCAAAATGATCAATATGTAAAATCGGAACAGGCGATTGCTGAGATTCATTCGGGAATATCCACTTGGAATTTAAAAGAAAGGGTTCGAAAACATATTTCTTCTTACTTAGAGGGAGAAATGCATTGGAGTACCGATGTGTACCATGCACCTGAATTTACATATAGTAATGTTCATCTCTTACCAAAAACAAGTAATTTATGGATATTATCGGGAGGTCCGTGCCGATCCACCGTAGCCCCCCTTTTGCTCCACAAGGATCAAGATCAAATGAAGGTTTTTTCTCGTTCTGTCGAACGAAAGTTTTTTTCTAACCTATCAGTGACTAAAGAAGAGAGCATTCCTGATTATTCAGAACTTAATCGAATCATATACACGGATCGTTATAATCTCCTATATACATTCATTCTCGCCAAAAATTATGATCTATTGGCAAAGAGGCGTAAAAACAGATTTTGCATCCCATTTCAATCAATTCCAGAACGAGAAAAAGAACTAATATCCCATTCGGGTATAGTGATTGAACTATCCATAAATGTTATTTTCCGTAGAAAAAAAATGATTGCATATTTCGACGATCCTAGATACAAAAGAAAGAATTCGGGAATTAATAAATATGAGACTATTATAGAGTCTCACGTTAAAAAAAAGGATTTGGTTGAGTATCGAGGAGTTAAAAAAATTAGTATTAGTAAAGGAAAAAACAAAAAAGAGAAACTTTTTTTCATTCCAAAGGAAGTGCATATCTTACCTCGATCTTCTTCCATAATGGTACGAAACAGTAGTATCATTGGAATAGGTACACGAATTACTTTAAATAGAAGAAGCAGTGCATGTGGATTGGTACGAGTGGAGATAAAAAAAAAAATTGAATTAACAATTTTTTCTGGCGATATCTATTTTACTGGAAAAACCAATATTGTAAAAATCGATAAGATATTCCGCCACAGTGACATCTTGATATCACCAAGACCTGGAAAAACAAATTCCAAGGAATTCAAAAAAAAACGTAAAAATTGGGTTTATGCCCAACGGATTACATTTACCAAGAAAAAGTATTTTGTTTTGGTTCGACCTGTAGTCATATCTGAAACAGCGGGGGATATAAGTTTAACAACACTCTTCCCGCAAGATGGGTTACAGGAAGCGGATAATGTTCAACTTCAAGTTGTCAATTCTATCGTGGGTAAACCCATCATTTTGGGAGGATTTTCTGGTATAAGTATTCAATTATTTCGGACGTGTTTAGTATTGAATTGGAACCAAGACAAAAAAGAATTTTCGATAGAACAGGCCTATACTTCCCTTGTTGAAGTAAGAGCAAAGGGTTTAATGCGCAATTTTCTAAGAATTGACTTAGTGAAATCTCCTATTTCGTATACCGGAAAAAGAAATGATCCGTCAGGTTCAATATTTATTTCTGATAATAGATCAGATCGCATCAATATCAATCCCTTTTATTACAAGACAAGAAAGATTCAAGAATCGCTTAGCCAAAATCAAGGAACTATTCGTACGTTTTCATTATTGAATCGAAATAATGAATATAAACCTTTTTTAATTTTGTCATCATCGGATTGTTCTCGAACAGGTTTCTTCAACGGTGTAAAATATCACAATAAAAAAAAATCCATTAAAAGGAATTTCAGAATTGATTCGTTGGGACCTGTAGGAATAGCCCTTCCAATTGTGAATTTGGATTTTTTTTACTATTTCATAACTCATAATCAGATCTTGGTAACTAACTATTTGCAACTTGACAATTTCAAAAATATTTTTGAAGTGCTTAAATTTTATTTCATAGGTGAAAATGGAATAATTTATAATAATATCGGTATATGCAGTAACAGAATTTGGAATCTATTCCATTTGAATTGGTATTTTCTCCACTATAATTATTATTGTGAGGAGACATCCACAATAATGAATCTTGGGCAGTTTATTTGTGACAATGTATGTATAACAAAAAATGTACCACACCAAAAATCCGGCCAAGTCTTAATTGTTCAAATTAGTTCTGTAGTAATAAGAGCAGCTCAGCCTTATTTAGCCACTCCCGGCGCAACTGTTCATGGCCATTATGGGGAAATCTTTTACGAAGGAGATACATTAGTTACATTTATATATGAAAAATCCAAATCTGGTGATATAACACAGGGTCTTCAAAAGGTGGAACAGGTCTTAGAAGTGCGTTCGGTTGATTCAATATCAATGAATCTGGAAAGGCGGGTTAGGGGTTGGAACGAACGTATAACAAGAATTCTTGGCATTCCTTGGGGTTTCTTGATTGGTGCTGAGCTAACTAGAGTACAAAGTCGTATTTCTTTGGTTCATAAGATCCAAGAAATTTATCGATCTCAGGGGGTTCAAATTCATAATAAACATATAGAGATGATTGTCCATCAAATAACATCAAAAGTGGTGGTATCCGAAGATGGAATGTCTAATGTTTTTTTACCTGGAGAGTTGATTGGATTGTTACGAGCGAAGCGAACGGGGCGTGCTTTTGAAGAAGCCATTTGTTATCAAGTTATATTATTGGGAATAACGAGAACAGCTTTGAACACTCAAAGTTTTATATCCGAAGCGAGTTTTCAAGAAACCGCTCGAGTTTTAGCAAAAGCCTCTCTCCGGGGTCGTATCGATTGGTTGAAAGGGTTGAAAGAAAATGTTGTTCTGGGGAGTATGATACCCGCTGGAACTGGATTCATAGGATTTTCGCACCGTTCAAGGCAAGATAACAACATTCCTTTAGAACCCTCAAAAACAAAAAAAACAAATATATTCGGGGGGGAAATAGGAGATCTTTTGTTCTACCACAGAATATTTTTGGATTCTTCTTTAAACGATTCTCAGAATATATATCAGAACAAATTTTTTATAGGATTTAAGGATTCTTAAAATAAGAACAGATTTTTCCTTCTAATTCCGCGAATTGTGCCAGTTCAAAATAGAAACGAATTAACCAACAGTTCATTTTTGGTAGAAGATAAGGTTCCGTAGGAACAATTTTTTTCCAGTCCTTCCTCTTTTTTTTGTTTTTTTTTTGAAAAACAAAAAAAAAAGACGAAGTGTGAGGAGAAATGACAAAAAGGTATTGGAACATCAATTTGGAAGAGATGATGGAGTCAGGAGTTCATTTTGGTCATGGTACAAGAAAATGGAATCCTAGAATGGCACCTTATATCTCTGGAAAGCGCAACGGTATTCATATCCCAAATCTTACTATAACTGCTCGGTTTTTATCAAAAGCTTGTGATTTGGTTTTTGATGCAGCAAGTAGAGAAAAACAATTTTTAATTGTTGGTACAAAGAATAAAGTAGCTAATTCAGTAGCATGGGCTGCAATACGAGCTCAGTGTCATTATGTTAATAAAAAATGGCTCGGTGGGATGTTAACGAATTGGTACACTACAGAAATGAGACTTCATAGGTTCAGGAATTTGAGAGCGGAACAACAGATGGGGAAACTCGAACACCTTCCAAAAAGGGATGCGGCTGTGTTGAAGAGACAATTATTTCATTTACAAACATATATGGGTGGAATTAAATATATGGAGGGGTTGCCTGATATTGTAATCATCGTTGATCAGCAAGAAGAATATACGGCTCTTCGCGAATGTATTGCTTTGGGAATTCCAACGATTTGTTTTATCGATACAAATTGTGACCCCGATCTCGCGGATATTTCGATTCCGTCAAATGATGATACTACAGCTTCAATCCGATTAGTTCTGAATAAATTAGTATTCGCAATTTGTGAAGGTCGTTTTAGCTTTATACGAAATCCTTGAGTATACTAATATATAGATAATAGATATATATAAATAAATGTAAAGAAAGAAAAAGATCGAATTACTATATCTTGAATCGAAAAAATAATATGATTCACATAGTCAAGTTAAGAAAGAGGCAGTTGAATCAAAATAATTCTTTTTAAAGTGTGATTTTTGTTCAATATGGATGTTCTATTATGTTCCACCAATACCCTAACCAATACCCTAAAGGAGGGGTTATACAATATATCCGATGTGGAAGTAGGCCAACATTTCTATTGGCAAATAGTAGGTTTTCAAGTCCATGCTCAAGTACTTATTACTTCTTGGGTTGTCATTGCTATATTATTAGTTTCAGCCACTTTAGCTGTTCGAAATCCACAAACCATTCCCACTGCCGATCAGAATTTTTTCGAATATATCCTTGAATTCATTCGAGACGTGAGTAAAACTCAAATTGGAGAAGGATATGGCCCTTGGGTTCCCTTTATTGGAACTATGTTTCTATTTATTTTTGTTTCGAATTGGTCGGGGGCTCTTTTACCTTGGAAAATAATACAGTTACCTCATGGAGAGTTAGCTGCGCCCACGAATGATATAAATACTACTGTTGCTTTAGCTTTACTCACCTCATTGGTATATTTCTATGCGGGTCTTACAAAAAAAGGATTGGGTTATTTCAGTAAATACATTCAGCCAACTCTAATCCTTTTACCTATTAATATTTTAGAAGATTTCACAAAACCCCTATCACTTAGTTTTAGACTTTTTGGCAATATATTAGCTGATGAATTAGTAGTTGTTGTCCTTGTTTCTTTAGTACCTTCAGTGATTCCTATACCTGTTATGTTCCTTGGATTATTTACAAGTGGTATTCAAGCTCTGATTTTTGCAACTTTAGCTGCGGCTTATATAGGCGAATCACTAGAGGGCCATCATTAGAGATTTAGAAAATAAAGAGATTGAAAAAAAATATATATATTTTCCACTTAAGCCAATCAACTCTTGTGAATGTGTGAATGTATGTAATGTATATGTGATAGTAGGTCTTGACTATATATTCTAAATTTACTGAATACATACGGGTACTTCATTAGAAGTCTTTCCTTTTAGAATAAGAAAAATAGATAAGATTTAGAGAGTGGTTCGAAAGTCATATGAATTCACAAAAAAAGAACCGTGGATAGAAACGAAAAAGGAAATATCTAAGTAGTTCTTATTTCTTCAATTCGGAAATTCTTAGTTACTTCAACTGGCTAGATAAATCTTCTTAGCGATGGAATAATGAATTGGTTGTATGTATCATTAACTATTTTTTGTGCGAGGAATTTTTCATGAATCCACTGATTTCTGCTGCTTCCGTTATTGCTGCCGGATTGGCTGTAGGGCTTTCTTCTATTGGACCCGGAGTGGGTCAAGGTACCGCTGCGGGCCAAGCTGTAGAGGGGATCGCAAGACAGCCCGAAGCAGAGGGTAAGATACGAGGTACTTTATTACTTAGTCTGGCTTTTATGGAAGCTTTAACAATTTATGGATTGGTTGTAGCATTAGCGCTTTTATTTGCGAATCCTTTTGTTTAATACTAGAAATAGAAAAATCTAACAAAAAACTTATATGTATTTTCTTTTCTTAGACTTATTACTGACTTTCTTTTTTGAATTATGTTAAAATATAACCCCCATATTTTATATTTATTCGTTGATAAAAAAACGAATCCATGGAAAGGACCGATTTAGTGAAGGTTAGAACTATTTCTATTTTTTTAGTTTATCTAGTAAGTAAGAGGAGATCATATGAAAAATATAAGCAATTCGTTCGTTTCTTTAAGTCACTGGCCATTTGCCGGGGGTTTCGGGTTGAATACCGATATTTTAGCAACAAATCCAATAAATCTAAGTGTAGTATTTGGTGTATTGATTTTTTTTGGAAAGAGAGTGTGTGCGAGTTGTTTATTTCAAGAATAGGCTGTATTCAACCAGCTGCACATTCTAATTAGGAAAGCACGGTGCATGATCTCGCGAATTACTTCTGAATAAATTGATAAATAATAGTATAGTATGGAAGAACCATAGCATTTCGTGATTTATTGGTCAATTGACTTTGCTTCGATTCTCTATCAATCAATACAATAAGCTGAAACTATTAACATGGTTAAAGCTAAGCTATTTGAAGTGCAGATGCGGCATAGTACTCTTTCCTATTCTATATCCTAATAGTATTTTTTCTACTATGTATGTTAATACATAAATGGTTTCAAAACGATTGGAATTTTGTTCGATATAGAACACTCATGTCGATAAAATAACTTTAACCGCTTATTGGAATATTGGATAAAATTGGAAACTAAGAGGTATGTCAACTCCTTATTTGTTTTATTTGATACACTGTTGGATCAATGACCTATGTATATATAAATAAATATAAAAGTATCAAATAATAGTAATTTTTGAATTTGAAGAAAAAAAAAAGAAACAACTTTGCTGAGCTGATAATTACATATTTTTCAGAAGAGTCCTTTTCGATCTTTTTTTAATATGAATGAACAGATAAGAAGGGATAGGCTCATTTTAAATAAAAAAGATATGGGAATTCTCCATTAAGTAATTGAGCATGAGAGCCAAATGAATTGAAAGATTCATGTTTGGTTCGGGAGGGGATTATGGAAGTTTTTGAAATGAATAGAAAAAAAAAGATAGTCCACTTTTATTAAATGATTTATTAGATAATCGAAAACAGAGGATTTTGAATACTATTCGAAATTCAGACAAAATACGCGAAGAGGCTATCGAACCGTTGGAAAAAGCCAAGTATTATTTACGGAAAGTTGAAATGGAAGCAGATCAGTTTCGAGTGAATGGATACTCTGAGATAGAACGAGAAAAGTTGAATTTGATTAATTCAACTTATGCAACTTTGAAACAATTAGAAAATTACAAAAATGAAACTATTTCTTTTGAACAACAAAGGGTGATTAATCAAGTCCAACAACACGTTTTCCAACAAGCTTTACAAGGGGCGTTCATAATTCTAAATAATAGTTTGAACAACGAGTTACATTTACGTACTATCAGTGCTAACATTGACATGCTTGGGGTAATGAAAGAAATAAT